AAAAGATAGCGAAAAAAATGATTCCTAAAGTTGAGACTAAAAGGAATGTATAAACCAATGCTTCCATAAATTCAATCGAGGTTTACAATTATAGCTTCCATATCTGTTTATTTGGGATCGTCTCCCGGATAAAGATTCAAAGAAAAGGCGGTGATTCAAATTAAGATGTCTACGGTACCCTATGTCAAATTTCAAAAAGAAAATAGAGGCGAAAAGTAAGAGATCAAATGTTGTATCAAACTACTTGTCTTCTTGTAGTCGGATCTCCGAGTTTCTGGAATGCTCCAAATTCTACTTGAGCGTCTAAATCTGGATCAATACCAGCAAAAACATCTCTGAACAAAGTTCGAGCACCGTGCCAAATGTGTCCGAAGAAAAAGAGCAGAGCAAACGAAGCATGTCCAAAAGTAAACCAACCCCTTGGACTGCTACGAAAAACACCATCTGATTTCAAAGTAGCACGATCTAATTCAAAAATTTCACCCAATTGAGCACGTCTAGCATATTTTTTCACAGTAGCAGGATCACTATAACTGACTCCATTTAGTTCGCCACCATAGAACTCAACAGTTACACCTACTTGTTCGACACTATACTTTGACTCGGCCCTTCGAAAAGGAACATCGGCTCTAACAATTCCATCTCCGTCTACCAAAACAACTGGAAATGTTTCAAAAAAAGTAGGCATACGACGTACAAAAAGTTCACGCCCTTCGTTATCTCTAAAGATAGGATGCCCTAACCACCCAACGGCTATTCCATCCCCGTTGTCCATTGAGCCTGCTCTGAACAATCCACCTTTTGCCGGATTATTGCCGATGTAATCATAAAAAGCTAATTTTTCGGGAATTTTAGACCAAGCTTCGGATAAACTTTGATTTTCGGCTAGCCCAGCGCTAACTCTTCGATATATTTCTTGTTGGAAGTATCCTTGATCCCATTGATAACGAGTAGGCCCAAATAATTCAATCGGGGTAGTTGCTGAACCATACCACATAGTTCCCGCAACAACAAAAGCTGCAAAAAAGACAGCAGCGATACTACTGGAAAGGACAGTTTCAATATTTCCCATACGTAATCCTTTGTATAAACGTTGGGGCGGCCGGACACTAAGATGGAATAGGCCCGCCAATATGCCCAATGTCCCCGCTGCAATATGATGAGAGGCTATTCCTCCCGGAACAAAAGGATCAAAACCTTCCACACCCCATGCTGGACTTACTGGTTGTACCTTTCCAGTTAGTCCATAAGGATCGGACACCCATATTCCAGGACCATACAATCCGGTTACATGAAAAGCACCAAACCCGAAGCAAGCCACCCCTGAAAGAAATAAATGAATTCCAAAGATCTTGGGCAAATCCAAAGAAGGTTTTCCTGTACGTTCATCGCAAAATATTTCTAGATCCCAATACACCCAATGCCAAATAGCTGCCAAGAAGCACAAGCCGGAAAACACAATATGCGCCCCAGCCACGCCTTCATAACTCCAAATACCCGGATTCGTTATAGTTCCTCCTGTGATACTCCAGCCACCCCACGAATTGGTTATTCCTAAACGAGTCATGAAGGGTATAACGAACATACCCTGTCTCCACATTGGATCGAGAACGGGGTCAGAGGGATCAAAAACTGCTAATTCATATAGAGCCATCGAACCGGCCCAACCAGCAACCAAGGCTGTATGCATTATATGGACAGACAGCAAACGACCGGGATCATTCAATACGACGGTATGAACACGATACCAAGGCAAACCCATGGAAATACCCCTTTATTAACGAAAAATAGACACTATGTAACTTTATTGCACTAAAAAAAACTATGTTATGGACCTCCCCTTTTAAGTGGATTATCTCGGAGAAAGAATTAATATTTTTTCTATTCTTTTTATTTTAGTAATACTGTAACAATTCTGTTTGTAGGAACAAAGAAAAGAGAAGCAGATCTATTCTATACCCGATAAGTACCAATACGCAATGGGGAGTTGACTCCATTTTCTATGAGCGAATGCATAGAGATTTGTTTATCATTCAAAAGACCTATTTGTAAGAATTTGACTCTATTCGTTTTGGCTTCCTTTATTTTCTTTTTTTTTATAAACTTATTGAATATAAACTTATTGAATTCATGCATAAAATATTATAAGGGTCCATATTAATTATAAAGATCAATATTATTAAGACAATAAATTCGTTGTTACGTTTTCACATCAAAGTGAAATAGAGTACTTAACTTTTTTCTTTCATTTAATGCCTATTGGTGTCCCAAAAGTCCCTTTTCGAAATCCTGGGGAAGACGATTCAATTTGGATTGACGTATAGTGCGACTTGTCAGATATATTGGGTCATACGGAATTCCCCCGTTCTCTCCCCCGATTGAGATATCCTCTGTTTCGCCCAAGAAAGATTGATTAAATCATCAAAATTTTGGAGCGTGAAGTGCAATGAAGTCCAATTAGATCTATGCTTTTGAGGTACCCAGATTAGTATTATCAATTAGAATAATTTATGGTTGGCTTGTTTGGACCAAAAAAATGAAGTATCCAGGCTCCGTTTAGAAAACCCAATTGGTAATATATCTATTATGATTACTACTTGTATCATATCCTTTCTATTTCTAAATTTTTAAAAATTTCAACCTGCTAATCATATTCAATCGAATAATATAAGGAATATGTCAAATATTTGGCAGAAGATGTGAAATTTATTAAATAAAAAAAAAGAAGTTGTAACAAAAAGGCGCGGTATTGGGACATTTGCCCTATATGTGCAAATAAAAATCGGGCAGATCTTTACTCGGAGTAGAGCACAAACCTAAAAGAATTGAAGAAGCCCATTCAGGAACAAGAAAATTCCATCGTGATTTGAATTGAATCCCGATGAAAGAATACATCAATGAGAAGTTAGTTTGATAAGTTTAATGAATTTTTTTATAGGTAAACACGTCAAAACTCATCTTTCTTGAAAAATGGAGGAAAAGCCCCTTTATTAGAATTAGAATAAATATTAGAATTAGAATAACAAAAAGTTAAAAAGTACTCACTATCAAAAAAAGGAGGGCTGGAATCTACACATTGATTCTTTTTTTATTTTTATTTTCGCAATTTGTGTTGAACCGTATGCATCAAAAGGTGCATGTACGGTTTCTAGAGGATAGAATTTTATCCTAATCAACCGACTTTATCGAGAAAGATTACTTTTTTTAGGTCAAGATGTTGATAGTGAAATCTCGAATCAACTTATTGGTCTTATGGTATATCTCAGTATAGAGAGCGAGACAAAAGATTTGTATTTGTTTATAAACTCTCCTGGAGGATGGGTAATACCCGGAATAGCTATTTATGATACTATGCAATTTGTGCGACCAGATGTACAAACAGTATGTATGGGATTAGCTGCTTCAATGGGATCTTTTATCCTGGTCGGAGGAAAAATTACCAAACGTTTAGCATTCCCTCATGCTTGGCGCCAATGGGTTTTTATTTGAATTTGAAAAAGAAAAAAGAAAACTATGCCTTCGCCATATGAAATATAAATATTAAGTAATAATAGCATGGCATTTCGAATTCGATATAGATATAAGAATTTTTTTTTATTTTTTTTTTAATTTTAATATTAGATTATGTATCGAAAGAGTAGTATGAGATATTAAAGGTATTTCTGATTTTATTCTATCAGGGGCCTATTTCAGCGTCACAAACTTTGTTGTTTTCGCACCGGGAACTCTTAACACTATCTATGTTATGAAAGAGTACGAAAAAAAGATTATATTATTTTCTTTTTTTTTTTCAAAAAAAAAATAAAGAAACTTTGGGATTGCTAAATCACTGATGAAATAAAGCAACGGGACCACCATAGTATTTTTGTTTTTTAACTCCTCCCAAGGAAAGGGTGGTTATTGGATCATTTACTGATTTAAGCCTGATAAACTCTATATTTTTCTTCGATGAAAGGTAAAAGTGAATTCTATTGTGGAGCCGTATGCAATGCACAAACAATGCCTGTACGGTTGTTCAATTCTATCTTTTTTTCTTATTATTCTTTATCTCTTCTCGTCATCTTATTATTTATTATGCGAGATAGAATAACCATTTTTTTCTTATATCATCAGGGTAATGATTCATCAACCTATTGCTGGTTTTTATGAGGCACAAATAGGAGAATTTATCCTGGAAGCAGAAGAACTACTGAAACTGCGCGAAATCCTCACAAGGATTTATGCACAAAGAACGGGAAAACCCTTATGGGTTGTATCCGAAGACATGGAAAGAGATGTTTTTATGTCAGCAACAGAAGCCCAAGCTCATGGAATTGTTGATCTTGTAGCAGTTGCCTAAGAAATAGCAGGAATTTCACGCAAATTGCGATTTGAGATTTTTTTCGTATCGGAATTTCATTTCAATTTAATATTCTATTAATATTATAATTAATAATATTATAATTACTATTAATAGAATATTAATATATTAATATAGAAAAAATTCATAATCATACGGTTAGGATCGATCTAAACCAATCCATTATGCATACGATTCAACATGCCAACTATTAAACAACTTATTAGAAACACAAGACAGCCAATAAGAAATGTCACTAAATCCCCCGCTCTTGAGGGATGTCCTCAACGCCGAGGAACATGTACTAGGGTGTATGTGCGACTTGTTCAGATCGTGAGCTTGGACAAAAGAAAAGAAAAAATTTTCCACTATCTGTGATCAGTACGGAGGAATAAGATAGAATGGAAGAATCCCCTTCATTATCTAAAAAAAAAAGATCTATCATATTCGTCTATTGTGTATCAAATTTATGGTTTCATTGGTGCAAATTCAATCACTTCAATTTTCAATTTAAAACGAAAAAAAATTCCCCATTGGTAGCAAATGATTATCCATTAAGCAGGGGAAATCTTATTTAAATTAAAAGAAAAGGCCGAAAAATTATGCCCCTACTCTGGCAAGAACGGACTAACAGGGTCAACTAATTAGCTAATCCTCATAATTGAATACCGTTACTATATAGATAGATCTCCTTGTGAAAGACCTATTACTGGATGGATAATTCATAGGTAGAGCCAAAGAGTGTGAACTGTACACGTTAACAATAGCATTGATTAAATAATTAAATGAAGGAGGGGGCTCCGGTGTATAGGGAAGACCTCACCGTTTAAGAAGTAACCATAGAAACGATGTAACCCACTATTTACTATTTATTTATCTATTTCTATTTCCTACTTTATTATATTATTTACTTTTATTATATTTTTATATTTTTTTTTATACTTTAATACCTAGTATCAATACAGTTTCTTATTTTGAGGTGAAATGCCTCGAAAAAAGAAAAAAATCGTGGTTGGGAAGGTTATAGTAGCAAAAGCCGTTGGAATTATTATTTTATACACTGGAAGAATCCGTTTTGGTATTATAGAAAAGGGAAAAGAATAACTGAAAGAAAGGAAATCAATTAGTTATTCATCAAAGTTTCGTTTATTCAATGACCAGAATTAGACGAGGATATATAGCTCGGAGGCGTAGAACAAAAATCCGTTTATTTGCATCAAGCTTTCGCGGGGCTCATTCAAGACTTACTCGAACTATTATTCAACAAAAAATAAGAGCTTTGATTTCGGCCCATCGGGATAGAGATAGGCAAAAAAGAAATTTTCGTCGTTTATGGATCACTCGGATAAATGCAGTAATTCGCGAAAACGGGGTATCCCATAGTTATAGTAAATTAATAAACAATCTGTACAAGAGACAGTTGCTTCTTAATCGCAAAATACTTGCACAAATAGCTATATTAAATAAGAATTGTCTTTATATGATTTCCAATGACATTCTAAAATAAGGAAATTGGAAGGAATCCATGGAATGTTTTACATGGAATTTCCTGAAGAATGAATTCCGGGAAGGTAGAATAGAAATTAGTATGATAAAATATGATGATAATATGATCAAGTAAAGTAGTCAAACTGAGCAAAAACATTCAATAAAAAAAAATTTATTCTTCCCCAATTCGTTTTTTTCTTACAACACGACAATCAAAAATGGATTGTCGCATTTTTTGAACAAAACACCAATCTACGCTTGAATTCGGATTGGAATTTTGATTCAATTGAGGAGTAAGTCTATTTTTCTAAGATCAGTAGTTATAGTGACCAACTCGCTTTTTTTCAAATTGTTTTTCATTATCATTATTAAGAAAAGGTAACGAAGATAAAATACGAGCTTGTTTTATAGCAATAGTAATTAATCGTTGTTGTTTTAAACTCAATCTATTCACCCGTCTAGATAATATTTTTCCTTGTTCACTAATAAATCGACTAATTAAACTCATGTTTCTATAATCAATTCGATCCCCCGATTGGATCGGGGGCAAACGCCTACGAAAAGATCGCTTGGACTTAAGAAAAAGTCGTTTTGATTTATCCATGGTTTGTTTATTCCTTATTTTGAAAATCCTATTTCGTTCAATTGGATCAAAAATGATTTCGAATTAAGAAATAGGATTTTGCTTGTTTATTTTCTATTTATTCTATTTACTATTTATTTTATATTTATTTTTATTCTATTTTATATTTAAATCTATTTAAATATATAAATATATATTAATATTAACTTAATATATATTAACATAACATATTATATATTAATATGTTTCTATATGAATATGAATATGTCATTTTTCATCTTCCTTGTACTTGTAAAGGGGACACGCAAGCGATTGGTTGCATCTATTTCTTTATCTCCCCGTGAATTGTATGTTTGTAACAATAGGTACAGAATTTTCTCAATTCCAATCGACTAGGCGTATTGTGTCGATTCTTTTGAGTAATATATCTGGAAATGCCTGTTGATTTCTTATTAACACTGTTTCGAACACAACCGGTACATTCTAAAATAACCCTTACTCGGACATCTTTACCCTTGGCCATGAACCTCCTTGGGTTTTTTATTCACTCAACTCTTCTATTTTCCGATCCGAAGTGAAGAAGAAAGGAACGAAAAAAATAGAAAAATAGAAGTTGCTAACTCGAAATCAGATTATGAAATCAGATTATGAAAGATTTCATTGCAACTAATATAGTAATAATAAGTAATACAAAGATTTTAAACTATATTTAGATTAGAAGTTTAGAATAGAATCACAGTACAGTATTTCACTTAAGTATCTTGTATAATACTGTTGAACTAACCACATTTCCACTTCCCTTCTCTTAATTTAATTCTAAATTTAATTGAAGTTAATTTACTTTACTTGAAGCTGGGACCCCGAGTTCCTAGTTTTGCTGAGGTTGAATCCACTTTTTTCTTTTCTAACTTATTCTAAATTTTAATTAAATAAAAAAAAAGAAGAGGGGGTAGTAGTCACAGATATTTAATTGCATCTCTAATCTTCTTTTCTTCACCCCCTCCGCGTGTTGATACCGATAATTAAAAAAAAGGGAATGTCAACGCATCTGGGAAAAAACGATTGATCTCTATCAATAGACCTGCTAAAGACCCAAACCATAGAGTACTTATTACCGGTGCGACGGATAGATATGTTTTTAGATCTCGCATTTCAAATCCTCCTTTTATTGTAATAAATAATGATAATACATATATAATCAGATATATATGTAGTTAAAGGCCACTTGCATTTGTTTTGTACGCGGAATTTCTAATTCAAATTTAAATGTAAACCAATTTGATAAATAAAATTTTCCTTTTCTTAAAAAAAGAAAATACGTCCTTTTTTTTCCCCGAGCATTCACGAAATTTACGTAAATATTTATAAATATTTATATAAGATATGATATGTTTGATATGTTATATAATAGATGATATAAGATGAGATCAAAAAGAAAATGTATATCAATATCAATGGAGAAAAGTATGTATGTGGAAAACAAAACGGGTATTCTGTACAATAACATTGTAAACTAATTGAAAGGGATGTAGCGCAGCTTGGTAGCGCGTTTGTTTTGGGTACAAAATGTCACGGGTTCAAATCCTGTCATCCCTACCTATTACTTCGTCTCTGAGCAATAACGAGGGATCAATTGAGATCAATTAGGACGTACCTAATCTATAATTTCAATCATATTATATATGATAGTATAGGCATTCAAGATGTATTGGAGTTAAAAAAAGAATCTTTTTACTTACAGTCGCATTTTTTGTGATTGTGATAAGGAAGCGCTCTTAGTTCAGTTCGGTAGAACGTGGGTCTCCAAAACCCAATGTCGTAGGTTCAAATCCTACAGAGCGTGATTCTGTTCTTGTTTTGTTGGGTCAAAATTTATACGGAAAAAATAGAAGAGCAATCCGAATTTGACCTCCTGCGGTAAAGAAAGGAGGAGGTCAAACAAACAAGGTATTAATTAATCAAAGGTCCAATTGATCGCCCCGTCTGTATTGTAAATATGCGGTTACGAATAATCCGGCCAAAGTAATAGGAATTAGACCTAAGACAATTCCAAATAGAAGAACTTCAATCATTTCAATTTATTTGAAAAAGGGAAAAAGAGAGGTAATATCTATCCATAAATATTAATCTATATCGGCCCATAAATCTCAATAACGAAAAATTGGAAATTAACACAGTAAAGAACTCGAGAATAGATGGAATACTGTAGAAAATTTTCTTTTTCTTTTTAGAAATTAAATTGTTCATTCAATTAATTTCAAATAAGTCGTATCTTGCTCAGACCAATAAAAAGAACTGAGGTTATAGTTAAAGCTGCTAGTAGAAAACCGAAATAACTAGTTATAGTAGGCATGAAGGAGCTAAATAAAATTTTTTATACATATGCTTGTAAAGCAAAAGCACTTTCCTAAGTTAAATTTTTTGAAAGATAGGAGGATAAACAAAAATACCAAATAAAAGACTAAGTTCAATTGAGAATTTTTTTATTTATTTTTACGTTTATCAATCGTTATAGATTATGATAGATTATAAACGGCACTAATAAAATAGAATGATATAGGTAAAAAAAGAAATCCATTTTTCATCTATGACATCTACATTCAAAAAAAACATTCTTTGAATCACTACAAAAATCACTACAAAATAAAATTTTTCTATTTTGATAGTTTCTTTTAGTTTATTTATTTAGTATTTATTTATTTGCATATTTGTATCAAATTTTTAGCGTTTTTTAGATTTTAGAATGAAAAATGATCCTCTATATTTTCTTTCTAATACCCTTTACTTGTTACTTTTTTCTTTCTATTTTCATTTTCCATTTTATTTTAATTTAACTTATTAATTAACTTATTAGATTTATTAGTTGATTCATTCACATAATATCTCGAATAAGAAGAAAAAAAAATCTCGCACGATCAGATCACTCGAAAAAATCAAATCTTTCTTTTGTTTTTGTACAACTAGATTCTAAGACTAGTAATTTCGATTATCTTTTTCTTTTCTATATTTTAGATTTTTTCTTTCCATATAATAAAAAAAAAACTTCTTTGTAGTTAAGTGTTAAGAAAGACCTTTTGGGTCTAATACACGAATACGTGCATCACAAGGATTATTACAATTATTTTTTCGTTGTTCTCCTTCTTTCATCGAATATTCTTTACTACCGGTACTTGTTAATGGATGACTAACCAATTCCTTAAAATGAAAAATGAAAAAAGAGAATTCCAACAAAAAACGCTTCTTCTATAACCGCAAAAGTTTTAGATTTCACATCTAATTGAATTGTTGAAATATGATAATCTCCTTCATGAATTATTATTAAAACTCGCCGAATTCAAATTTTACTTTCAAATTTTACTTATAGTACGTAATTCTACAGAAACAAGAAAAAGAAAAAAAAAAAAAGAAAGAGATTATCTAGGACTTCATTTCGATACTGATTGAAGTTGCGTTGCTGCGTCAGAAGAAGGGTAGCTATACTGATTCGGTATACTTTAAAGAAACCCTTGGTACAATATTGACGATCTCACAAAGATGAAATTTCAGTGAAATTTCATTTACTGATCTCATCTTTTACAGAATCGATCCTT